GTTAGAATATATTCGTAGACCGGGTCGACTGATCCGTTTTAAATTTAAAACGGTTTTATACGGTCCTTTCCTATTCCTTCTATGTCGTAGGGTTAAAACCAAAAAATCTTTGTTGTTTTCCTGATGTTTCCGCATGTTTTCAATAAAACCCTCGCGTAAAAGGATTTTAACAATGTTTTCAGTAATGTTAGTAGCTGGTATTCGAACTGTTCTTTTTTTATTCATGTCAGCATTTCGTATAGAGGTTATTATGTCAGCAATAGTGTCTTTATTCATGATAAACTCAGATTATTGTTGTACTCGAATTTTGATATAATCAACATGCTCTTTTTCTTTTTTTTTTTTCTTTATTTTGTAGTTATGAATTATTAAAGGCATATACGTGAAACCCAACCAATCTACTAATAATAATAAATCTCAATTTACTAAATAACCTTAATTGATTTCAGTTAAATACTCAGTTAAATACTATAACTATATTAATTATGTTATGGTCTAATCTTATAATACTTCGGGTGCTAATGAAACTATTTTAGTGAAATTTAACTGTCTCAATTCCCGGGCGATCGCGCCAAAAATTCGAGTTCCTTTTGGATTTCCTTCTTGATCAATAACAACCGCAGCATTGTCATCATATCGTATGATCATACCGTTCTCACGTTTGAGTTCTTTACAAGTACGTACAATTACAGCTCTGATCACTTCTGATCGTTCTAGAGGTGTATTTGGTACTGCTTCTTTGATTACAGCAACAATAACATCACCAATATGAGCATATCGTCGATTACTAGCTCCTATAATTCGAATACACATTAATTCTCGGGCTCCGCTGTTATCCGCTACATTCAAATGGCTTTGGGGTTGAATCATTTTTTTTATCTGTTTTTTCAATCAACACAAAGGGCGAAGTAAAAAAAAAAAAGAAATGTTGTTTGTTCAAAACAAAAAAGGAAACCTGCAATTGTTGTTTTTTTTTCATCCAAAAAAACTTTTCTTTTGTTTCTACATTCCTATCCCGAAATAATGAATTGGGTTCGTATAGGCATTTTTGATGCCGCTATTGAAATAGCCCTTCTGGCTATATTTTCTGCTACTCCGCTCATTTCATAAAGTATTCTACCAGGTTTAACGACAGCTACCCAATATTCGGGAGATCCTTTCCCCGAACCCATACGCGTTTCTGTAGGTCTTACTGTAACTGGTTTGTCTGGAAATATACGTACCCATATTTTCCCACCGCGGCGGGCATTTCGTGTCATTGCTCGTCGACCTGCTTCTATTTGTCGAGATGTGATCCAAGCGGGTTCAAGCGCTTGAAGAGCATATCTACCGAAGCAAATACGATTACCTCGATAAGATATTCCTTTCATTCTTCCTCTATGGTGTTTACGGAATCTAGTTCTTTTGGGGTTATAGTTGATGGTTGTTTATCAATTCCATCTCTACTACAGAACTGGACATGAGAGTTTCTTCTCATCCAGCTCCTCGCGACTGAAACGATTAAAAAATCTATGTATTTAATGAATAATATACTGAAAAAATATACCGACTCATGAGATTTTTTGAAATTTCATCTAATCTATTAGAAATTTCCATATCTTGTTTTGATATATAACTAAACATGGATTCGATCTATAGAGAATTTTTATTTAGAGATACATTTAAAGATAATAGTATAGATCAAAGTAATTTTGTTATGAGGTTATAACGAATCTTTATTTTGTTTTGCTTTTTATTATCATATCGGATCGGCTAAAATTTAGAAATCCAATAAAATCAAAATTTTCGCGGGCGGATATTTACTCTTTCAATATTCAGTTATAGGATTAGTCTATGACATGACCTTTCAGAATAAATGAATCGGTTTCTGGTTCGTTCCGCCATCCTACCCAATGAATCATTAAGATTCGTTTTCAATGGAATCTTATGTATTCACAGGTTCTATCGTTCCCATCGCTTCTCGGTTAATGGTTAGGTCTGAATTTTACAACGGAGCCCCTAACTAAATTTGATTTGTTCTTGAGTCAATCCTCTCAGTCTTTATTGGCTCAGGGCTCTTTATTCTTTTTCTATGAACAGATTTGTATAATTATGGACCGATCCATATTAATGCTTTATTAAATTTCCCGTTATGAGATGAATCATAGACCTTACATATTGGAATCATATATCATTGATATTTTTTTTTCTCTCTTTCTCTCATCCTTCCATTTATCCGCATACTTTTTTTCTTTACAACTAAGAATCAGATTAGTTTTTATTTTTTGTTGTTTGTTTATGCAAAAAATATTTCAGTTGCTACATTGATATGATCAATATATCATATCTCGACCGGTTTTTTATATCCAGATAATGCGAAACGATGAGTTGGTTATTAGTTCTATAATAGTTATTAGTTCATACTATGGGCTGGTCCTTTTTTTTTTAATACTAATCCTAAAAAAACCAACGAGTCACACACTAAGCATAGCAATTATATCAAATGATTAATCGAATTTTT